ATGCGAAAATTGTTATGGATTAAATTATAAGAAATTTTTAAAATCCAAAATGAATATTTGTGAACAGTGTGGATGTCATTTGAAAATGAGTAGTTTCGATAGAATCGAAAGTTCGATTGATCCAGGTACTTGGGATCCTATGAATGAAGACATGGTCTCTCTGGATCCCATTCAATTTCATTCGGAGGAGGAACCTTATAAGGATCGTATTGATTCTTATCAAAAAAATACAGGATTAACTGAGGCTGTTCAAACAGGCACAGGTAAATTAAATGGCATTCCCGTAGCAATTGGGGTTATGGATTTTCAGTTTATGGGGGGTAGTATGGGATCCGTAGTAGGTGAAAAAATCACACGTTTGGCTGAGTATGCTACCAATAAACTTTTACCTCTTATTCTAGTGTGTGCTTCCGGAGGAGCACGCATGCAAGAAGGAAGTTTGAGCTTGATGCAAATGGCTAAAATATCTTCCGCTTTATACGATTATCAATCAAATAAAAAGTTATTTTATGTCGCAGTCCTTACATCCCCTACCACAGGTGGGGTGACGGCTAGTTTTGGTATGTTGGGAGATATCATTATTGCTGAACCCAACGCTTACATTGCATTTGCGGGTAAAAGAGTAATTGAACAAACATTGAATAAGACAGTACCCGAGGATTCACAAGTGGCTGAATATTTATTCCATAAGGGCTTATTCGATCCAATCGTACCACGTAATCCTTTAAAGGGCGTTCTGAGTGAATTATTTCGGCTACATGCCTTCTTTCCTTTGAATCAAACTTAGATTAAGTAGAGCTGTAGAGTAGAGTCTTCATTTTTAATTTATTAATTAATAAAACGGAATAAATTTTTTAAAATGCAAATTATTAAATTATAAGACAAGAGCACAAAATAACTAATAATATGAATAATAAAAAGGTGTATTATCATACATATATTTCGTGTAGAAACGTGTAGAAGGGTGAATAAGTCCGTTTATTTACATATTTTTTATTTACACATTTTTTTTATAGGTATTTAGTAAAAAAAAATTATTAAAACATATACTTATATACTCCTTATTTAGGTATATACTCACTTAGGTATACTTATTATAATATAAGTATAATATAATTATTATATATAAAATATCTTTATAACAACATAAGGTTAAAAAAAAATATTAATATAAAACAATAAATAAAAATAACAGGTACAAATATTAAATCGAGGTACCCATTCAATGATAGCTTTCAACAACTTTCCCTCCATTTTTGTGCCTTTAGTAGGCTTAGTATTTCCGGCAATTGCAATGGTTTCTTTATCTCTTCATGTTCAAAAAAACAAGATTTTTTAGATACTATAGGGACAACTCTTATCCATTTTTTTTTTCAAAACTGACTTTGATCATAACACCCATATCTATTTAGTAGAATATGGTATAACATGTGGCTTCTTTCGAGCCTAAGCTCTTATGTATGTGTAAACATGATATATGGGTAAATGAATTCTAACAATTTTCAAATGGATCGGTATCGGGGAGAATTTCGGAAATGGAAAGTCAATATATCTATATGTGGATATCTATAGGAAATCATATGAAAGAGATGTTATTATTTTAGTTTGGATCTAAGCAATTCGATGAATTTTTCTAAAAGGTTCACATCATAGTAGTGCTGGTTGATGAGAGTTACTTCGGAAACAAAAAAAAGTAAAATAAAAATTATTTTTGTTATTCTTCCAATTCCAATAAAATGCAACTAGGTCTAGTGAGAGTATGAGTTGGCGATCAGAACGTATATGGATAGAACTTATAGCGGGATCTCGAAAAATAAGTAATTTCGGTTGGGCCCTTATTCTTTTTTTAGGTTCATTAGGGTTTGTATTGGTTGGAACCTCCAGTTATTTTGGTAGGAATTTTATATCTTTATTTCCTTCTCAGCAAATAAACTTTTTTCCGCAGGGGATCGTGATGTCTTTCTATGGGATCGCGGGTCTTTTTATTAGCTCCTACTTGTGGTGCACAATTTCGTGGAATGTAGGTAGTGGTTATGATCGATTCGATATAAAAGAGGGCATAGTGTGTATTTTTCGTTGGGGATTTCCTGGAAAAAACCGTCGCATATTTCTGCGATTCCTTATGAAAGATATTCAGTCCATCAGAATAGAAAATAAAGAGGGTCTTTTTGCTCGTCGGGTCCTTTATATGGAAATCAGAGGCCAGGGGGCCATTCCCTTGACGCGTACTGATGAGAATTTGACTCCACGAGAAATTGAGCAAAAAGCTGCTGAATTGGCCTATTTCTTGCGCGTACCAATTGAAGTATTTTGAAAAAAGGAACTGAAAAATGAATACTTTGCAAGAGGGAAAAAACTCAAGAACCCTCTTTTTTTTTCTATACCATAACTTAACGGAAGTTTGTTCTGAACGCCTATTCGAGCCAAAGTAAACGTATACGAAGCAACCCTAAAACGAAATTTTTTGTGTCCATAATTTTTTTTTTGATTTTAATATTGGATATTTTATTTAATAGAACGGGAGTTCTTTCGTCTCGAAATCCAACTAATATTAATTTGAAGTGGGCTCTTTCTTATTCTATTTCTGTATTCTTTCTAGATTCAAGGACTAACCTAACCACTATACTGCATCACAAATAAAAACCTCGCAATAGATTAATGGGCTCGATGACTTGGGATATAACTTATGCTTGATAGAAATATTAGTATCATATAGAGTCGACGCATGGGGTGAGTTCATTAAAACTTCAAAAATTCACAGACGAAAAATGGCAAAAAAGAAAGTATTCATTTCCCTTCTATATCTTGCATTTATAGTATTTTTGCCTTGGTGGATCTCTCTCTCATTTAAAAAAAGTCTGGAATCTTGGATTACTAATTGGTGGAATATTAGGCAATCCGAAATTTTTTTGAATGATATTCAAGAAAAGAGTATTCTAAAAAAATTCATAGACTTAGAGGAACTCCTTCGTTTGGAGGAAATGATAAAGGAATACCCAGAAACGCATTTACAAAAGCTTCGCGTCGAAATCTACAAAGAAACGACCCAATTGATCAAGATGCACAATGAGGATCGTATCCATACAATTTTACACTTCTCGACAAATATAATCTGTTTCGTTATTCTAAGTGGTTATTCTATTCTAGGTAATGAAGAACTTGTTATTCTTAACTCTTGGGTTCAAGAATTCCTATATAACTTAAGCGACACAATAAAAGCTTTTTCTATTCTTTTATTAACTGATTTATGTATAGGATTCCATTCGCCCCACGGTTGGGAATTAATGATTGGCTCTGTCTACAAAGATTTTGGATTTGCTCATAATGATCAAATTATATCCGGTCTTGTTTCTACTTTTCCAGTCATTTTAGATACAATTTTTAAATATTGGATCTTTCGTTATTTAAATCGTGTATCTCCTTCACTTGTAGTGATTTATCATTCAATGAATGACTGAAACATGATTGAACGACCCAATTATAATATTTGTTACTTTGTCCATAAGCAAAACACTCAAAATTGTACTTATTCTTTCTACCCAGCCAAGGGATCTCTCCAATATTTCAGAAAAATTATTTCAGTAAATAGCAAAATTATAGATAGGGAACTCTACTAGCGACCTACCTAATTTTATTGTAGAAAATTTCGGGATCAATGATTGGACCATGCAAACTAAAAAAACCTTTTCGTCGATAAAGAAAGAGATTACTCGATCCATTTCCCTATCGCTCATGATATATATAATAACTCAGGCACCCATTTCAAATGCCTATCCCGTTTTTGCACAGCAGGGTTATGAAAATCCACGAGAAGCAACGGGCCGTATTGTATGTGCCAATTGCCATTTAGCTAATAAACCCGTGGATATCGAGGTTCCACAAGCGGTACTTCCGGATACTGTATTTGAAGCAGTTGTTCGAATTCCCTATGATCTGCAAGTGAAACAAGTTCTTGCTAATGGTAAAAAAGGCGCTTTGAATGTGGGGGCTGTTCTTATTTTACCCGAGGGGTTTGAACTAGCCCCGCCCGATCGTATTTCGCCCGAGATTAAAGAAAAGATAGGAAATCTGTCTTTTCAAAGTTACCGCCCTACTAAAAAAAATATTCTTGTGATAGGTCCTGTTCCTGGTCAGAAATATAGTGAAATCACCTTTCCTATTCTTTCCCCGGACCCCGCTACTAAGAAAGATGTTCACTTCTTAAAATATCCCATATACGTAGGTGGGAACAGAGGAAGGGGTCAGATTTATCCCGACGGGAGCAAGAGTAACAATAATGTTTATAATGCTACAGCAGCAGGTATAGTAAGCAAAATCATACGAAAAGAAAAGGGGGGATACGAAATAACCATAGTGGAGGCATCGGATGGGCGTCAAGTGGTTGATATTATCCCTCCAGGGCCGGAACTTCTTGTTTCTGAGGGCGAATCCATCAAACTTGATCAACCATTAACGAGTAATCCTAATGTGGGCGGATTTGGTCAGGGGGATGCAGAAGTAGTACTTCAAGATCCATTACGTGTCCAAGGCCTTTTGCTCTTCTTGGCATCTGTTATTTTTGCACAAATCTTTTTGGTTCTTAAAAAGAAACAGTTTGAGAAAGTTCAATTGTCCGAAATGAATTTCTAGATCCGCGAATTTTTCAACATCAAACTCTAAAAAGAAATAAATTGTTGTTGGCAATTATATTATGTAATTGTGTATGATCAAAAAAATTTTGTTTGTTTCTTTTTTCGGATTTCGGGAATTACTTATACTGGTCATGATGTGTATATTGTGAAGAAGACTATTTGATTTTACTTATCTCTTCTTTGTTTTTTCAATCCAAATCGAAGTGATATAGAATGAATCCGTAGTTTTATATTTGAATAGAATAAAAACAAAAGAGAAATAAGCGGATAATATAAACCAAAGCATAAATGAAAGGAACAAAGGGTTTAGGGGGGGGGGGGGTTGTGCGTCTCCTAGTCTTTGACACAAGAAAAGGGATTTTCCACAAC